GTTAATGTAGCTTAAACCTAAAGCAAGGCGCTGAAAATGCCTAGATGAGTGTACTAACTCCATAAACATATAGGTTTGGTCCCAGCCTTCCTGTTAACTTTTAATAAACTTACACATGCAAGCATCTACATCCCAGTGAGAATGCCCTCCAAGTCAACAAGACCAAAAGGAGCGGGTATCAAGCACACAATCGTAGCTCATGACGCCTTGCTTAACCACACCCCCACGGGAGACAGCAGTGACAAAAATTAAGCCATAAACGAAAGTTTGACTAAGTTATATTTATTAGGGTTGGTAAATTTCGTGCCAGCCACCGCGGTCATACGATTAACCCAAGTTAACAAGAATACGGCGTAAAACGTGTTTAAGCACCCCACTAAATAGAGTTAAATTAAAATTAAGCTGTAAAAAGCTATAACTTTAATGAAAATAAATAACGAAGGTAACTCTAAAATAGCCGATACACTATAGCTAAGACCCAAACTGGGATTAGATACCCCACTATGCTTAGCCCTAAACATAAATAATTATATAAACAAAATTATTCGCCAGAGTACTACCGGCAATAGCCTAAAACTCAAAGGACTTGGCGGTGCTTTATACCCTTCTAGAGGAGCCTGTTCTATAATCGATAAACCCCGATAAACCTCACCAATCCTTGCTAATTCAGTCTATATACCGCCATCTTCAGCAAACCCTAAAAAGGAGTAATAGTAAGCACAATTATAGTATATAAAAACGTTAGGTCAAGGTGTAACCTATGGAATGGGAAGAAATGGGCTACATTTTCTACCCTAAGAAAATACACGAAAGTTACTATGAAACTAGTAACCAAAGGAGGATTTAGTAGTAAACTAAGAATAGAGTGCTTAGTTGAATTAGGCCATGAAGCACGCACACACCGCCCGTCACCCTCCTCAAATAATTAAAATGTACTTAAACCTATTCACACGCACTAACCACATGAGAGGAGACAAGTCGTAACAAGGTAAGCATACTGGAAAGTGTGCTTGGATCAACCAAGATATAGCTTAAATAAAGCATCTAGTTTACACCTAGAAGATTTTACATATTATAAATATCTTGAACTACACCTAGCCCAAACTCTCACATTAATATAACAATCAAAATAATATAAAATAAAACATTTACCCCCATTAAAGTATAGGAGATAGAAATTTTAATATGGCGCTATAGAGAAAGTACCGCAAGGGAACGATGAAAGAAAAAGACAAAGTACAAAAAAGCAAAGATTACCCCTTGTACCTTTTGCATAATGAATTAACTAGTAAAAATTTAGCAAAACGAATTTCAGCTAAATATCCCGAAACCAGACGAGCTACTTATGAACAGTTTTCCAAGAACCAACTCATCTATGTGGCAAAATAGTGAGAAGATTTACAAGTAGAGGTGAAACGCCTAACGAGCCTGGTGATAGCTGGTTGTCCAGAAAATGAATCTCAGTTCAGCTTTAAAAATACCAAAAATACAAACAAATTCACTGTATTCTTAAAAGTTAGTCTAAAAAGGTACAGCCTTTTAGATATGGATACAACCTAGACCAGAGAGTAAAACTTAACAAAACCATAGTAGGCCTAAAAGCAGCCACCAATTAAGAAAGCGTTAAAGCTCAACAGTAAAATATTACTTAATTCCAGTAACAAATAATTAACTCCTGGGTTAACTACTGGACTATTCTATTATTTAATAGAAGCAATAATGTTAATATGAGTAACAAGAAATATTTTCTCCTTGCATAAGTTTAAGTCAGTATCTGATAATACCCTGACTATTAACAGTAAATAAAAATAACCTAAAAATAAACAATTTATTAATTATACTGTTAATCCAACACAGGCATGCACTCAGGAAAGATTAAAAGAAGTAAAAGGAATTCGGCAAACACAAACCTCGCCTGTTTACCAAAAACATCACCTTCAGCATTTCTAGTATTGGAGGCACTGCCTGCCCAGTGACAAATGTTAAACGGCCGCGGTATTCTGACCGTGCAAAGGTAGCATAATCATTTGTTCTTTAAATAAGGACTTGTATGAATGGCCACACGAGGGTTTCACTGTCTCTTACTTCCAATCAGTGAAATTGACTTTCCCGTGAAGAGGCGGGAATAGACAAATAAGACGAGAAGACCCTATGGAGCTTTAACTAACTAATTCAAAGAAAATAAACTTAACCACTAAGGGCTAATATTACTCTTCATGAATTAGCAGTTTTGGTTGGGGTGACCTCGGAGAATAAAAAATCCTCCGAGCGACTTTAAAGATAAGACACACAAGTCAAGTCAAACCGTCGCTTATTGATCCAAAAAATTTGATCAACGGAACAAGTTACCCTAGGGATAACAGCGCAATCCTATTCAAGAGTTCATATCGACAATAGGGTTTACGACCTCGATGTTGGATCAGGACACCCCGATGGTGCAACCGCTATCAAAGGTTCGTTTGTTCAACGATTAAAGTCCTACGTGATCTGAGTTCAGACCGGAGTAATCCAGGTCGGTTTCTATCTATTATGTATTTCTCCCAGTACGAAAGGACAAGAGAAATTAGGCCAACTTCAATAAAGCGCCTTAAACTAATTTATGATATCATCTTAATTAATTTACAAACATAATCTGCCCTAGAAAAGGGCTCAGTTAAGGTGGCAGAGCCCGGTAATTGCGTAAAACTTAAACCTTTATATTCAGAGATTCAAATCCTCTCCTTAACATAATGTTTATAATTAATATCCTAATACTAATCATTCCTATTTTACTAGCTGTAGCATTCCTTACATTAGTTGAACGAAAAGTTCTAGGCTACATGCAATTTCGAAAAGGTCCAAATGTTGTAGGCCCATACGGCCTACTTCAACCCATCGCCGATGCAATTAAACTCTTCATTAAAGAACCACTACGACCCGCTACATCTTCAATTTCAATATTTATCCTCGCACCCATCTTAGCTTTAAGCTTAGCCTTAACCATATGAATTCCCCTACCCATGCCCTACCCCCTGATCAACATAAATCTGGGAGTCCTATTTATACTAGCTATATCAAGTTTAGCCGTATATTCAATTCTCTGATCAGGATGAGCCTCCAATTCAAAATACGCACTTATCGGAGCTTTACGAGCAGTAGCACAAACAATTTCCTATGAGGTAACACTCGCCATTATCCTCCTATCAGTACTTTTAATAAACGGGTCTTTTACTTTAACCACACTAATTATTACACAAGAACAAGTATGACTAATTTTCCCAGCATGACCCCTAGCAATAATATGATTTATTTCCACACTAGCAGAAACGAATCGAGCACCATTTGACCTTACTGAAGGAGAATCAGAATTAGTATCAGGATTTAATGTCGAATACGCAGCAGGACCATTTGCCTTATTTTTTATAGCAGAATATGCAAACATTATTATAATAAATATTTTTACAACAACTTTATTCCTAGGAGCATTCCACAACCCATACATACCAGAACTCTATACAGTTAATTTCACCATTAAATCACTACTACTTACAATTACCTTTTTATGAATCCGAGCATCTTATCCTCGATTCCGCTATGATCAACTAATACACTTACTATGAAAAAGCTTTCTACCTTTAACACTAGCACTGTGTATATGACACGTATCATTACCAATCCTCCTATCAAGCATTCCCCCTCAAACATAAGAAATATGTCTGATAAAAGAGTTACTTTGATAGAGTAAATAATAGAGGTTCAAATCCTCTTATTTCTAGAACTATAGGAATTGAACCTACCCTTAAGAATCCAAAACTCTTCGTGCTCCCAATTACACCAAATTCTAACAGTAAGGTCAGCTAATTAAGCTATCGGGCCCATACCCCGAAAATGTTGGTTTATACCCTTCCCGTACTAATAAACCCAATCATCTTCACTATTATCTTAACAACCGTCTTATCCGGAACTATCCTTGTTATAATTAGCTCCCACTGACTACTCATTTGAATAGGGTTTGAAATAAATATACTCACTATTATTCCTATCATAATAAATAAACACAACCCACGAGCTACAGAAGCATCAACCAAATATTTCCTTACCCAATCAACAGCCTCCATATTACTAATAATAGCTGTTATTATTAACCTAATATTCTCAGGCCAATGAACTGTAACAAACCTATTCAACCCTATAGCCTCTATACTAATAACAATAGCCCTCGCTATAAAACTAGGAATAGCCCCATTTCACTTTTGAGTACCAGAAGTAACCCAAGGCATTCCCTTATCCTCCGGCTTAATTCTACTTACATGACAGAAACTAGCACCAATATCCGTATTCTATCAAATCTCCCACTCCATTAACTTAAACCTAATTTTAACCTTATCAATATTATCAATTATAATTGGAGGCTGAGGAGGACTTAACCAGACCCAACTACGAAAAATTATGGCCTATTCATCAATTGCTCATATAGGCTGAATAACAGCAGTACTACTTTACAACCCCACCATAACATTACTAAACTTGATCATTTACATTATCATAACCTCTACTATATTTATACTATTTATAACAAACTCAACTACAACCACTCTCTCATTATCCCACACATGAAATAAAACACCTATTATTACAACTCTGGTCCTTGTTACCCTCCTATCAATAGGAGGACTCCCCCCACTATCAGGATTTATACCAAAATGAATAATCATTCAAGAACTGACAAAAAACAACAGCATTATTTTACCAACTCTAATAGCAATAACAGCACTACTAAATTTATATTTCTATATACGACTCACATACTCCACCGCACTCACAATATTTCCCTCCACAAACAATATAAAAATAAAATGACAATTTTCTACCACAAAACAAACAACTTTCTTACCAATTATAGTCGTAATATCTACCATACTTTTACCACTTACACCAATACTATCAACTCTGCAATAGGAATTTAGGTTACACAGACCAAGAGCCTTCAAAGCCCTAAGCAAGTATAATTTACTTAATTCCTGTTAAGGACTGCAAGACCATATCTTACATCAATTGAATGCAAATCAACCACTTTAATTAAGCTAAATCCTCACTAGATTGGTGGGCTCCACCCCCACGAAACTTTAGTTAACAGCTAAACACCCTAACGTACTGGCTTCAATCTACTTCTCCCGCCGCGAGAAAAAAAAGGCGGGAGAAGCCCCGGCAGACTCTAAGCTGCTTCTTTGAATTTGCAATTCAATATGTTAATCCACTACAAGGCCTGGTAAAAAGAGGAATCAAACCCCTGTCCTTAGATTTACAGTCTAATGCTCTACTCAGCCATTTTACCCATGTTCATCAACCGCTGACTATTTTCAACCAACCACAAAGATATTGGCACCCTATATCTCCTATTTGGTGCTTGAGCTGGTATAGTAGGAACCGCCCTAAGCCTCCTAATTCGTGCTGAATTAGGCCAACCTGGGACCTTACTTGGAGACGACCAAATCTACAACGTAGTTGTAACTGCACATGCATTCGTAATAATTTTCTTTATAGTTATACCCATTATAATTGGAGGATTTGGCAACTGATTAGTCCCTCTGATAATTGGCGCCCCTGATATAGCATTTCCCCGAATAAATAACATAAGTTTTTGACTTCTTCCCCCATCTTTCCTACTACTTCTAGCATCCTCTATAGTTGAAGCAGGAGCAGGAACAGGCTGAACTGTCTACCCTCCTCTAGCAGGTAATCTTGCTCATGCAGGAGCCTCAGTAGACCTAACAATCTTTTCTCTACATCTAGCAGGTGTATCTTCAATTTTAGGGGCAATTAATTTTATTACAACTATTATTAACATGAAACCTCCCGCAATATCACAATACCAGACCCCCTTATTTGTATGATCAGTACTAATCACTGCTGTACTATTATTACTCTCACTTCCTGTATTAGCCGCCGGCATCACAATACTCTTAACAGACCGAAACCTAAATACAACTTTCTTTGATCCAGCAGGGGGAGGGGATCCCATTCTATATCAACACTTATTTTGATTCTTCGGACATCCCGAAGTATATATTCTCATTTTACCTGGGTTTGGAATAATTTCCCATATCGTCACTTATTACTCAGGAAAAAAAGAACCATTTGGGTATATAGGAATAGTATGAGCCATAATATCCATCGGATTTCTAGGATTCATTGTATGAGCCCACCATATATTTACAGTCGGAATAGACGTTGATACACGAGCCTACTTCACATCAGCCACTATAATTATTGCTATTCCAACCGGAGTAAAAGTCTTTAGCTGATTAGCCACACTTCATGGAGGTAATATTAAATGATCTCCTGCTATAATATGAGCCCTAGGCTTTATTTTCCTCTTTACAGTTGGAGGTCTGACAGGAATTGTTCTAGCCAATTCTTCCCTTGACATTGTTCTTCACGATACATATTATGTAGTTGCACACTTCCACTATGTACTGTCAATAGGGGCCGTATTCGCTATCATAGGCGGATTTGTTCATTGATTCCCACTATTTTCAGGCTATACCCTTAATGATACATGAGCCAAAATTCACTTCGCAATTATATTTGTAGGTGTAAACATAACCTTCTTCCCACAACATTTCCTAGGATTATCCGGCATGCCGCGACGATACTCTGATTACCCAGATGCATATACAATATGAAATACTATCTCATCTATAGGTTCATTTATTTCATTGACAGCAGTTATATTAATAATCTTTATTATCTGAGAAGCATTCGCATCCAAACGAGAAGTTCTAAATGTAGATCTCACTACAACAAACTTAGAATGACTAAATGGGTGTCCTCCACCATATCATACATTTGAAGAACCTACGTATGTTAACCTAAAATAAGAAAGGAAGGAATCGAACCTCCTATTATTGGTTTCAAGCCAACACCATAGCCACTATGTCTTTCTCAATTAGATAAGATGTTAGTAAAACATTACATAACCTTGTCAAGGCTAAATTACAGGTGAAATCCCCGTACATCTTATATGGCATATCCCATACAACTAGGATTTCAAGATGCAACATCACCTATTATAGAAGAACTATTACACTTCCACGACCATACACTAATAATTGTTATCCTAATTAGCTCATTAGTATTATATATTATTTCATTAATATTAACAACGAAACTGACACATACCAGCACAATAGATGCGCAAGAAGTAGAAACAATCTGAACTATTTTACCAGCCATTATTTTAATTTTAATTGCCCTACCATCCCTACGCATTCTATATATAATAGATGAAATCAACAACCCGTCCCTTACAGTAAAAACTTTAGGTCACCAATGATACTGAAGTTATGAATATACAGATTATGAAGATCTAAGCTTTGACTCCTACATAATTCCAACCTCAGAGTTAAAACCAGGAGAACTACGACTGCTAGAAGTAGATAATCGAGTTGTACTACCCATAGAAATAACAATCCGAATACTAATCTCCTCCGAAGATGTACTACACTCATGAGCTGTTCCCTCTTTAGGGCTAAAAACAGATGCAATCCCAGGTCGCCTAAACCAAACAACTCTTATATCAACCCGACCAGGACTATATTATGGCCAATGTTCAGAAATTTGCGGATCAAACCATAGTTTTATACCAATTGTACTTGAACTAGTTCCACTAAAACATTTCGAAAAATGATCCGCATCAATACTGTAGAATCATCAAGAAGCTAAATTAGCGTTAACCTTTTAAGTTAAAGACTGAGAACATAATAGTCTCCTTGATGACATGCCACAACTAGATACATCAACATGACTAACAATAATTCTATCAATATTTCTAGCTCTCTTCATTATTTTTCAACTAAAAATCTCGAAACACAGCTTCTATTATAATCCAGAACAAATATTAATAAAAACACCAAAACAAAATACCCCTTGAGAAACAAAATGAACGAAAATTTATTTGCCTCTTTCATTACCCCTATAATATTAGGTCTCCCCCTTGTTACTCTCATCGTCTTATTCCCCAGCTTATTATTTCCAACATCAAACCGACTAATAAACAACCGTCTTATTTCTCTTCAACAATGAATCCTTCAACTTATCTCTAAACAAATGATAAGCATCCACAATTCTAAAGGACAAACATGAACATTAATATTAATATCCCTAATTTTATTTATTGGATCAACAAACCTACTTGGTCTTTTACCCCACTCCTTCACACCAACTACACAACTATCAATAAACCTAGGCATGGCTATTCCCTTATGAGCAGGAGCTGTAATCACAGGTTTTCGTAATAAAACTAAAGCATCATTTGCCCACTTCCTACCACAAGGAACACCAACTCCCCTAATCCCTATACTAGTCATCATTGAAACTATCAGTTTATTTATTCAACCAATAGCCCTTGCTGTACGATTAACAGCAAATATTACAGCAGGACACTTACTAATTCACCTAATTGGAGGAGCTACACTTGCACTTATAAATATTAGCCCTACTACAGCTTTCATTACATTTATCATCTTAATTCTATTAACAATTCTTGAATTTGCAGTTGCTATAATTCAAGCTTATGTATTCACTCTCTTAGTTAGCCTATATCTACACGACAATACATAATGACACACCAAACTCACGCCTACCACATAGTAAATCCAAGCCCCTGACCTCTCACAGGAGCACTATCTGCCCTCCTAATAACATCTGGTCTAATCATATGATTTCACTTTAACTCAACAACTCTACTTATACTTGGCCTAACAACAAATATACTCACCATATATCAATGATGACGAGATGTAATTCGAGAAAGTACCTTTCAAGGACACCACACCCCAACGGTCCAAAAAGGCCTACGCTACGGAATAATCCTTTTTATTGTCTCCGAAGTTCTATTTTTTACCGGATTCTTCTGAGCATTTTATCATTCAAGCCTTGCCCCTACACCTGAACTAGGTGGATGCTGACCCCCAACAGGTATTCATCCACTTAACCCCTTAGAAGTTCCACTACTAAATACCTCCGTCCTTCTTGCCTCAGGAGTTTCTATTACCTGAGCTCACCACAGCCTAATAGAAGGTAACCGTAACCCTATGCTACAAGCCCTATTCATTACTATTGCACTAGGCATCTACTTCACACTACTCCAAGCCTCAGAATATTATGAGGCCCCCTTTACCATTTCAGACGGCATCTATGGTTCAACTTTCTTTGTAGCAACAGGCTTTCACGGTCTTCATGTTATTATTGGATCAACCTTCCTAATTGTCTGTTTCTTTCGCCAACTAAAATTCCATTTCACCTCCAATCACCACTTTGGGTTTGAAGCTGCCGCCTGATATTGACACTTCGTAGACGTCGTATGACTTTTCCTTTATGTTTCTATCTACTGATGAGGCTCATATTCTTTTAGTATTAATTAGTACAACTGACTTCCAATCAGTTAGTTTCGGTCTAACCCGAAAAAGAATAATAAACCTAATAATAGCTCTCCTAACTAACATTACACTAGCTACATTACTTGTTATTATCGCATTCTGACTCCCTCAACTAAATGTATATTCAGAAAAAACAAGCCCATATGAATGTGGATTTGATCCTATAGGATCCGCTCGCCTTCCCTTTTCTATAAAATTTTTTCTAGTAGCCATTACATTTCTTCTATTTGACTTAGAAATTGCACTGCTTCTACCACTACCATGAGCCTCACAAACAACAAATCTAAACACAATACTTACCATAGCCCTCTTCCTAATTTTCCTACTAGCTACAAGCCTAGCCTACGAATGAACACAAAAGGGACTTGAATGGACTGAATATGGTATTTAGTTTAAAGAAAAATAAATGATTTCGACTCATTAGATTATGGTTAAACTCATAATTACCAAATGTCTCTCGTGTATATAAACATTATATTAGCATTCACAGTATCTCTTACAGGATTATTAATATATCGATCTCACCTAATATCATCCCTCTTATGCCTAGAAGGAATAATGCTATCCCTATTCGTTATAGCTACTCTAATAATCTTAAATTCACACTTTACCCTAGCTAGTATAATACCCATTATTCTACTAGTGTTTGCAGCCTGTGAAGCAGCATTAGGTCTATCCCTACTAGTAATAGTATCAAACACATACGGAACTGATTACGTACAAAATCTTAATCTATTACAATGCTAAAATATATTATTCCCACAATAATGCTTGTACCCTTAACCTGACTATCAAAAAGTAATATAATCTGAATTAATCCCACAATATATAGCCTAATAATTAGCCTCACAAGTCTATTACTTATAAACCAATTCAATGACAACAGCCTTAATTTTTCCCTAATCTTCTTTTCCGACTCTCTATCTACACCACTATTAATTCTAACTATATGACTCCTTCCCCTAATACTAATAGCCAGCCAACACCACTTATCCAAAGAAAGCTTATCCCGAAAAAAACTATTTATCACTATGCTAATCCTACTACAACTATTTCTAATTATAACATTCACTGCCACAGAACTAATTTTTTTCTATATTTTATTTGAAGCAACACTGGTTCCAACACTTATTATTATTACTCGGTGAGGAAACCAAACAGAACGCCTAAATGCCGGCCTTTACTTCTTATTTTATACACTAGCAGGATCTCTGCCCTTATTAGTAGCACTAATCTATATCCAAAATACAGTGGGATCCTTAAATTTTCTAATTCTTCAATACTGAGTACAACCAATACCTAACTCCTGATCTAACGTTTTCATATGACTAGCATGTATAATAGCCTTTATAGTTAAAATACCACTATATGGTCTTCACCTCTGACTACCTAAAGCACACGTAGAAGCCCCAATTGCAGGATCCATAGTTCTTGCAGCAATCTTACTAAAACTAGGAGGGTATGGCATACTACGCATTACATTAATTCTAAATCCAGTGACTGATTTTATGGCATATCCATTCATCATACTATCCCTATGAGGAATAATCATAACTAGCTCAATCTGCCTTCGCCAAACAGACTTAAAATCACTCATTGCATACTCCTCTGTTAGTCATATAGCACTAGTAATTGTAGCTATCCTTATCCAAACTCCCTGAAGCTACATAGGAGCTACAGCTCTAATAATCGCCCATGGCCTTACATCCTCCATACTTTTCTGCCTAGCAAACTCTAACTATGAACGAGTCCATAGCCGAACAATAATTCTAGCCCGCGGCTTACAAACATTCCTCCCACTAATAGCAACTTGATGACTCCTAGCAAGCTTAACTAACTTGGCTCTACCTCCAACAATTAATCTAATTGGAGAATTATTTGTAGTAATATCAACCTTCTCATGATCTAACATTACAATTATTCTAATAGGATTAAATATAGTAATCACTGCCTTATACTCCCTCTACATACTAATCACAACACAACGAGGTAAATATACTCACCATATTAACAATATCACACCCTCCTTTACACGAGAAAACGCACTCATATCCCTTCATATTTTACCCCTATTACTCCTATCTCTAAACCCAAAAATTATCTTAGGCCCTCTACTCTGTAAGTATAGTTTAAAAAAAACATTAGATTGTGAATCTAATAACAGAAGCCTTTATCTTCTTACTTACCGAAAAAGTATGCAAGAACTGCTAACTCTATGCACCCGTGTCTAACAGCACGGCTTTTTCAAACTTTTAAAGGATAGTAGTTATCCATTGGTCTTAGGAACCAAAAAATTGGTGCAACTCCAAATAAAAGTAATCAACATATTTTCCTCTTTTACATTAGTAACCCTGCTCTTATTAACCATGCCTATTATAGCAACAAGCTTCAATAACTATAAAACTTCTGATTACCCCCTCTACGTAAAAACAGCTATCTCATGCGCCTTCTTTACTAGCATAATCCCTACAATAATATTTATTCACACAGGACAAGAAATAATTATCTCAAACTGACACTGACTAACTATTCAGACTCTAAAATTATCTCTTAGCTTTAAAATAGACTACTTCTCAATAATATTCGTCCCAGTAGCACTATTCGTCACATGATCAATTATAGAATTCTCTATATGATATATACACTCTGACCCTTACATTAATCAATTTTTCAAATACCTACTTCTATTTCTTATCACAATACTTATTCTCGTCACCGCAAATAACCTATTTCAACTATTTATTGGCTGAGAAGGAGTCGGAATTATGTCCTTCTTACTTATTGGATGATGATATGGACGGGCAGATGCAAACACAGCAGCCCTACAAGCAATTTTATATAATCGTATCGGCGATATTGGACTTATCCTAGCAATAGCATGATTCTTAACAAACCTCAACACCTGAGACCTCCAACAAATTTTTATGCTAAATCCAACCAACTCTAATTTACCCCTAATGGGCCTAGCACTAGCCGCAACCGGAAAATCCGCACAATTTGGCCTTCACCCATGATTACCCTCCGCAATAGAAGGCCCTACTCCTGTCTCAGCATTACTTCACTCAAGCACAATAGTGGTAGCAGGAATTTTCCTATTAATTCGATTCTATCCACTAACAGAAAATAATAAATTTGCCCAATCTATCACGCTATGTCTAGGAGCCATCACCACACTATTTACAGCAATATGCGCTTTAACACAAAATGATATCAAAAAAATTGTTGCCTTCTCTACATCCAGTCAACTAGGCCTTATAATAGTTACTATTGGCATTAACCAACCCTACCTAGCATTTCTTCACATCTGCACCCACGCTTTTTTCAAAGCTATATTATTTATATGCTCTGGCTCTATTATTCATAGTCTAAACGATGAACAAGACATCCGAAAAATAGGAGGTCTATTTAAAGCCATACCATTTACCACAACAGCTCTAATCATCGGTAGTCTGGCACTAACAGGAATACCTTTCCTTACCGGATTCTATTCCAAAGATCTAATTATTGAAGCCGCTAACACGTCATATACCAACGCCTGAGCCCTTTTAATAACACTAATTGCCACCTCCTTCACAGCCATTTATAGTACACGAATTATCTTCTTCGCACTACTGGGACAACCCCGATTCCCGACCCTAATTATTATTAATGAAAACAACCCCCTCCTAATTAATTCAATTAAACGACTACTACTAGGAAGTCTCTTTGCAGGATTTATTATTTCCAACAACATTCCCCCAATAACAGTACCTCAAATAACCATGCCCCACTATCTAAAAACTATAGCTATACTAGTCACAATCCTAGGCTTTATTCTAGCACTAGAAATCAGCAACATAACCTACAATCTAAAATTCAACTACTCATCAAATACTTTTAAATTCTCTAACCTATTAGGATTTTATCCAACAATTATGCATCGCCTAGCCCCCTATATAAATCTAATAATAAGCCAAAAATCAGCATCCTCACTTTTAGACCTAATCTGACTGGAAAATATTTTACCAAAGACCACCTCACTAATTCAAATAAAAATATCAATTATAGTCACAAACCAAAAAGGCCTAATTAAATTATATTTCCTCTCTTTCCTAATCACAATTCTAATCAGCACTACACTACTTAATTTCCACGAGTAATTTCTATAATTACCACAACGCCAATCAATAAAGACCAACCAGTTACAATAACTAATCAAGTACCATAACTGTATAAAGCCGCAATCCCCATGGCTTCCTCACTAAAAAATCCAGAATCCCCCGTATCATAAATTACCCAGTCCCCTAGACCATTAAACTTAAACACAATTTCTACTTCTTCATCCTTCAATACATAATAAACCATTAAAAACTCTATCAACAAGCCAGTGATAAACGCCCCCAAAACAGTCTTATTAGAAACCCAAATCTCAGGGTACTGCTCAGTAGCTATAGCTGTTGTATAGCCAAAAACCACTATTATACCCCCTAAATAAATTAAAAAGACCATTAAACCTAGGAAAGATCCACCAAAATTTAATACAATACCACAACCAACCCCGCCACTCACAATCAACCCTAACCCCCCATAAATAGGTGATGGTTTCGAAGAAAACCCCACAAAACCAATCACAAAAATAATGCTTAAAACAAACACAATGTATGTTATCATTATTCTTGCATGGAATTTAACCACGACTAATGATATGAAAAACCATCGTTGTCATTCAACTACAAGAACACTAATGACTAACATCCGAAAAACCCACCCACTTATAAAAATTGTAAACAACGCATTCGTTGATCTTCCAGCTCCATCAAACATCTCATCCTGATGAAACTTTGGCTCACTCCTAGGCGTATGCCTAGTACTACAAATCCTAACAGGCCTATTTTTAGCAATACACTATACAGCTGACACAACAACAGCATTCTCCTCTGTCACCCACATCTGCCGAGACGTTAACTATGGTTGAATCATTCGATATATACACGCAAACGGAGCATCAATATTCTTTATCTGCCTATTTATACACGTAGGACGAGGACTCTATTATGGATCATACACCTTCCTAGAAACATGAAACATCGGAATTATTCTCCTATTTACAACAATAGCCACAGCATTTATAGGATACGTCCTGCCATGAGGACAAATATCCTTCTGAGGGGCAACAGTTATTACCAATCTTCTCTCAGCAATTCCATATATTGGCACAAACCTAGTTGAATGAATCTGAGGGGGCTTTTCAGTAGACAAGGCCACCCTTACTCGATTTTTCGCCTTCCATTTTATTCTTCCATTTATTATTGCAGCCCTTGCCATAGTCCATCTCCTTTTCCTCCACGAGACAGGATCTAACAACCCTACAGGCATCTCATCAGACGCAGACAAAATTCCATTCCACCCCTACTACACCATTAAAGACATTCTAGGCGCCTTACTATTAATTATAGTCCTTATACTCCTAGTTTTGTTCTCACCAGACCTGCTAGGAGACCCAGACAACTACACACCAGCAAACCCACTTAATACACCCCCACATATCAAACCCGAATGATATTTTCTATTCGCATACGCAATCCTCCGATCAATTCCCAACAAACTAGGAGGAGTCTTAGCCCTAGTGTTCTCGATTCTAATCTTAATCCTTATACCCCTACTTCACACATCCAAACAACGAAGCATGATATTCCGACCAATTAGCCAATGCCTGTTCTGAATTTTAGTAGCAGACCTACTAACACTTACATGAATCGGGGGACAACCAGTCGAACACCCATACATCATCATTGGACAACTAGCATCTATCTTATACTTCACACTTATCCTAGTATTAATGCCAGTAGCTAGTACAATTGAAAACAATCTCTTAAAGTGAAGATAAGTCTTTGTAGTACACTTAATATACTGGCCTTGTAAACCAGAGAAGGAGAAAGATAAATCCTCCCTAAGACTCAAGGAAGAAGCTATAGCCCCACTATCAACACCCAAAGCTGAAGTTCTATTTAAACTATTCCCTGTAATGTTATCAATATAACCTCATAATCATCAAGAGCTATATGAGTATTAAATTTGCTAAAACTTTCAAAAAATTAACACTCACATAGCACTCCACACCCTTACTAGAATAACCCCAAAAATTCGTACAGCATATATTATGCTTGCATTATAGTAATGTAATGAATACATAACATGTATACGTTACATAACCTTATAGCCTACATACGGACAAGTACATAGTATGTAATGTAACATGGACATAATATGTATATAGTACATTAAATTAACTGCCCCATGCATATAAGCAAGTACTTGACATTTATTAATAGTACATGGTACATTAGATTGTTCACCGTACATGGCACATGTCAGTCAAATCCGTTCTTGTCAACATGCGTATCCCGTCCCTTAGATCACGAGCTTAATTACCATGCCGCGTGAAACCAGCAACCCGCTTGGCAAGGATTTCTCTTCTCGCTCCGGGCCCATTGAATGTGGGGGTCGCTATTTAATGTACTTTATCAGACATCTGGTTCTTTCTTCAGGGCCATTGACCTCAAGATCGCCCATTCGTCCCTCTTAAATAAGACATCTCGATGGACTGGTGACTAATCAGCCCATGCTCACACATAACTGTGCTGTCATACATTTGGTATTTTTTTATTTTTGGGGATGCTTGGACTCAGCTATGGCCGTCTGAGGCCCTGACCCGGAGCATGAATTGTAGCTGGACTTAACTGCATCTTGAGCACCAGCATAATGGTAGGCACGGGCATCATAGTTAATGGTAGCAGGACATAAGTTATTCCACCATACATATTTACTATTCTTTTTCCCCCCTCCCTCTTATATACTTCCCACCATTTTTAACACAACTTCCCCTAGATAATTATCTAAACTTATCACATTTTCAATACTCAAATAAGCACTCCAATTGCAGTCAGTATATAAATGACTGTCCCCCTTCACGCCAAATG